TTTTATTACGGGGCAGCTCATGATGTTCATATCGATCTATTATGCACCTCTGCATCTAGCATTGGGTAGACCTCATACAATAACTGTCCTAGTTCTACCGTATCTTTTATTTCATTTCTTCTGGAACAATCACAAAAACTTTTTTTATTATGGATCCAATACCAGAAATTCAATGCGTAATCTCAGCATTCAATGTGTATTTCTGAATAATCTAATTTTTCAATTATTCAACCATTTCATTTTACCAAGCTCAACCTTAGCCAGATTAGTCAACATTTATATGTTTCGATGCAACAACAAGATGTTATTTGTAACAAGTAGTTTTGTCGGTTGGTTAATTGGTCACATTTTATTCATGAAATGGGTTGGATTGGTATTATTCTGGATACGGCAAAAGCGTTCGATTCGATCTAATAAGTACCTTGTGTCAGAATTGAGAAATTCTATGGCTCGAATCTTTAGTATTCTCTTATTTATCACCTGTGTCTACTATTTAGGCAGAATGCCGTCGCCCCTTTTCACTAAGAAACTGAAAGAAAGGGGAAAAAGAAAGGAAAAAAGCGATGTAGAAAGAACTTACGAAACGAAGAAGACTAAACAGGAACAAGAGGGATCCACCGAAGAAGGCCCTTTCCCTTGTTCGGGAGAGAAGGAGGATCCGGACAAAATATATGAAACGGAAGAGATCCGAGTGAGTGGAAAGGAAAAAACAAAGGATGAATTTCACTTTCACTTTAAAGAGACATATAAAGATAGCCCCGTTTACGAAGATTCTTATCTTGATGGGTATCAAGATAATTGGGAATTGGGAAACCTTAAAGAAGAAAAAAATCAAATTTCTTTTCTTGAAAAGCCTCTTGTTACTTTTCTTTTCAATTATAAAAGATGGAATCGCCCATTTCGATATATAAAAAATGATCGATTAGAAAATGCTGTACGAAATGAAATGTCACAATATTTTTTTTATACATATTCAATTGAGGAAAAAAAAAAAATATCTTTTACATATCCACCCAGTTTATCAACCTTTTCAGAAATGATAGAACAAAAAATTTCTTTGTATACGAAAGAAAAAGCATCTCCCGAGAACCCGTATAACTATTGGGTTTATACCAATGAGCAAAAAAAATATATATTGAATAATGAATTGCTAAGCCGAATCAAAATTCTAGAAAAGCAAAAGGAATTCCTTTTGCTAGATATCGTAGAAAAAAAGACCAGATTGTGCGATGATGAGAATGAACAAGAATATTTGCCCAAAAAGTATGATCCTTTTTTGAACGGGCCATATCGAGGAACAATAAAAAAATTCGGTTCAGGTGTAACCATTCATGATTTAATCACTTCGACAGAGGATTCCATAGAAATGGTTTGGATAAATAAGATTCATAATCTATTTCCTAATAATTCTCGAGAATTTGAACATAAAAAGAATCTGTTTAGCAGAAAATCATTATTGAATTTGAATTTTAGTGGTAATTACTTAACCGAAATGAATGAATTATCCTTCGAATCCGAACACGGAATTTATTCAGAAAAAAAAAAAAAAGATGTTAAATTGGGATTCGATGTAATTACAACTGATCCAAAAGATCAGACAACCATTAGAAAAAAATCCATTGGAATGAAAAAAATTAGTAAAAAGGTTCCTCAATGGTCATATAACTTGATTGACGAAGAAGATTTAGAAGATTTTGAAGAAGAAGAGGAAGAGGAAGAGGAGGAAGAAGAGGAAGAAGAAGAAAAATCGCCGGTAGACCCGGACATTCGTTCAAGAAAGGGCAAACGCATGGTAATTTATACTGATAATGATCAGAGTACTGATTCTAGCACTAGTACTAATAATACTAGTACTGGTGATGAAGAAGAGGAAGACGAAGAGGAAGAAGTCGCTTTAATGCGTTACGCACAACAATCAGACTTTCGTCGGAGTCTAATCAAAGGATCCATGCGTGCTAAAAGGCGTAAAACAGTTATTTGGGAAATGTTTCAAGTAAATGCGCATTCTCCACTTTTTTTGGATCGAATAGACAAAAAAAACCCTTTTTTTTCTTCTTTTAATATCTCTGATATGATAAATCTCATTTTTATAAATTGGGTAAGGAAAAATCCAGAATTTAAAATTTCTTATATTGAGGAGGAAGAAAAAAAAGAACAAGAAAAAACAAACGAAGAAAATGAGCGAATAGAAAGAGCGGAAGCCTGGGATGTTTTTATATTTACTCAAATAATAAGAGGCTCTATGTTAGTAACCCAATCCTTTCTTAGAAAATACATTATATTACCTTCATTAATAATAGCTAAAAATACGGGCCGTATGTTATTATTCCAATTCCCCGAGTGGTACGAGGATTTGAAAGACTGGAATAGAGAAATGCATGTTTTTTGTACCTATAATGGTGTTCAAATATCAGAAACAGAATTTCCCCAAAATGGGTTAACAGACGGTATTCAGATAAAAATTCTATTTCCTTTCTGTCTGAAACCTTGGCGAAGATCTAAGGTAGGATCTCACCGTATAGATCAAGGGCAGAAAAAAGGAAAAAAAGAAAATTTTTGTTTTTTAACAATCTGGGGAAAGGAAGCAGAGCTACCCTTTGGTTCTCCCCGAGAACGGCCTTCTTTTTTTGAACCCATTTATAAAGAACTTGAAAAAACAAAAAGAAAAGTGAAAATTAAATTTCTTCGAGTTCTAAGAATTTTAAAAAAAAAACAAAAATGGTTTCTAAAAGTTTCAAAAGAAAAAACAAGATGGTTCATGAAAATACTTCTAGTTAGAATCCTAACAATAAGGCAACAAAATCCCATTTCTTTATTATTTAAACGAGAGGGGGTAAAAATATATGAGCTGAATGAAAACAGAAAAGATTCAAAAATAAATAATAAGAAAATCTACGAATCGACCATTCAAATTCGATCCACAAATTCGACAAATGAAAATTATTCATTCATAGAAACAAAAATGAAGGATCCTGCTTTTAAGACAATCACAATTAGGACTCAAATAGAAGGAATCACAAAAGACAAAAAAAGAATAATTCTAACTTGTGATAATAAAAGATCGGAATCACGGAAAGACGTTTGGCAAATATTAAAAAGAAAAAATATACGATTAATACGTAAATCATATTATTTTATGAAATCCTTCATTGAAAAAATATACATAGATATATTATTATCTACCATTAATATTTCTAGGATTAATACACAATTTTTGTTTGAATCAACAAAAATTATTATTTCTAATAATGAAATAAATCATGAAGAAATTAAGCAAACAAATCAAAATACAATTAACTTTATTTCGACTATAAAAAAAGCGTTTTCCATTTCTAATAAAAATAGAAAAATTAGTAATAATAATTCAAATATTTATTGTAACTTGTCTTCTTTGTCTCAAGCATATATATTTTACAAATTATCACAAACCCAATTACTTAGCAAGTATAATTTTAGATCCGTACTTCAATATCACGACACTTATCCTTTTCTTAGGAATATAATCAAAGATTATTGTACGAGTCAAGGAATATTTGATTCCAAATCAAGGCATAAAAAAATTAATAAGCCTGCAATAAATAAATGGAAAGATTGGTTAAGGGGGCATTATCAATACAATTTCTCTCATACCAAGTGGTCTCAGTTAGTACCAGAAAAATGGCGAAATATAGTCAACCAACATCGTACGCTTCAAAAAAAAGACTCAATGAAATTGAATTTTTCTAAAAAAGAAAAAGACAAATTAATTTTGTTTGGAAAAGAAAATTACTATACAGTAGATTCGTCGATGAGTCAAAAAGAAAAATGGAAAAAACACCACATATATGATCTTTTAGCATATGATTATATAAATCATGGTGATAGTAGGGATTTCAATATTTATGGATTCACATTACAAATAAACGAGAACAAAAAAATTCCATATATTTTCAATACACTTAAACCCGAATCTTTTTATAGATTAAGAAGTCTAACTATTATTGATTATAGAGAAAAAGGATATATCATTAGTACGGATAAAAATCTGAATAGAAAATATTTTGATTGTAACATTCTTAATTTTTGTCTTAAAAAAAATAAAAATATCGACATTAAGGCCCGTACCAATACACATACACAGATCAATACCCAGATTCAAAAAAATGTTACAATCAAAACGAATAAAAAATTGAAAAAAAAAGAAATTTATGCTTTTCCGATTGATCACGAGATCGATTCATCCAATCAAAAAAAACACGTTTTTGATTGGATAGGTATGAATCAAAAAAGGTTATATCGTACCATATTAAAATCAAAACTAAAATCTTTGTTTTTACCAGAATTCTTATTACTTTTTGATACCTATAAGGTTAAACCGTGGATCATACCAATCAAATTACTTATTTTTGATTTTCATATAAATAAAAATTTTAATCAAAATAACAAGCTCCACGTAAAAAAAAAAAGTGCTCCCATACTATCGAATAAAAATCAAAAAGAGTATCTTGAATTAGAAAATTCAAAAAAAAAAAAAAAAAAAAA